TTTTTTGAGCTTTCTTTCACAGTAGATTATCTCCAACTATTGAATTAGGGATAACATGACCTCCCGTAGGAATTATAGCATTTAATCCATTCCAAATTCCTTTATTAAATACTGCTATTTTATTAGCTTCAGGGGTTACAGTAACATGAGCCCACCATAGATTAATAGAAAGAAATCACTCTCAAACTACACAAGGATTATTTTTTACTATTATTTTAGGGGTATATTTTTCAATTCTTCAAGCATATGAATATATTGAAGCCCCATTTACAATTGCTGATGCAGTTTATGGATCAACATTTTATATAGCAACAGGATTCCATGGATTACATGTATTAATTGGAACAACATTTTTACTTATTTGTTTTTTACGACATATTAATTTTCATTTTTCAAAAAATCATCACTTTGGATTTGAAGCAGCAGCATGATACTGACATTTTGTAGATGTAGTATGATTATTTTTATATATTTCAATTTACTGATGAGGTAGATATTTATAAAGTATATATTTGTATATGTGACTTCCAATCACAAGGACTAAATAATTTTAGTATAAATAATATTAATATTATCAACAATAACTTTAATTATTATAATTATTACCGTTGTAGTAATAATACTTGCTACCCTTTTATCAAAAAAAACACTTACAGACCGAGAAAAATGTTCACCGTTTGAATGTGGATTTGATCCAATAAATTCTTCTCGGCTTCCTTTTTCTTTACGATTTTTTTTAATTGCAATTATTTTTTTAATTTTTGATGTAGAAATTGCATTATTATTACCAATAATTATAATTATTAAATCATCAAACTTAATTAATTGAACTATTACTAGTTTATTTTTTATTTTTATTCTAATTGTAGGTTTATACCATGAATGAAATCAAGGAGCTTTAGAATGAAATGAATAAATATGAAGCGATTTATTGCAATTAGTTTCGGCCTAATCTTAGGTGAAATTCACCCATATTTTAGGGTAATAGTTAACTATAACATTTAATTTGCATTTAAAAAGTATTGAATTATTCAATTTACCTTATTAATTGAAACCAAAGAGAGGTATATCACTGTTAATGATAAAATTGAATTTTTAAAATTCCAATTAAAGAAATATAAATGGAATTAAACCATTAAAGTTAAAAGTTAGCAGCTTTTACTTGATCAACATATTTCAATTTATATAGTTTAAACAAAAACATTACATTTTCAATGTAAAAATAAAAATTTATTTTTTATAAATATCTAAAGATTAAAATAATCACCCTAACATCTTCAGTGTCATGCTCTAAATTTAAGCTATTTAAATAATTAATAAAACTAATTATTATTAATAAAATAATAAATCATAATATATATCTTAATAAATAAATTTTTAAACTATTATTTTGAAATTCTTGTAAATATAAAGAATAATTTTTTAACTGATTATATAATATTTGCCCCCCAAAAAATTCACTTCATCCTTGATCAAAACTTTTAAATGAATATAATCCTAATTTTAATGGATAATTAATAATCCCAACTGTTGAAAGAACAGGTATAAACCATATTGACCCAGCAAAATAAACTAAATTATAATAATATAAACCCTTATTAATAAAAAATAATTTAACATTAGTAAGTAAATACCCTATACTACCCCCTAACAAACATACAATTAATGTTAAAATCTTTATATTAAAAGGTAAACAAATTATTGAAGGATTTAAAAACATTAACCATCTTAATATACTCCCTCCAATAATTGCTATAATTATTAAAAAAAAAATTCTAAATAATATTGTTATACTTTTATCATTTAAAGGATGTAAAGAACTTCTATTAAATTCTCCAGTTATAGAATAATAAACTAAACGAAAAGAATAACATACAGTTAACCCTGTACTAAAAAAAAAAAGAAAAAAAGAAAAACTATTCACATAAGACAACATTACTATTTCAAGAATTAAATCCTTAGAATAAAATCCAGCTAAAAAAGGTATCCCGCATAAAGCTAAGTTAGCAATATTAAAACAACTACAAGTTAATGGTATTCTTATATTTAATCTTCCTATTATTCGAATATCTTGAGAATTTTTTATATTATGAATAATAGATCCTGCACATATGAATAATAAAGCCTTAAATAAAGCATGAGTTAATAAATGAAAAAACGCTAATTTATAAAATCCTATAGACAAAATTCTTATTATTAAACCTAATTGACTAAGAGTTGATAAAGCAATAATTTTTTTTAAATCAAACTCAAAATTTGCTCCTAACCCCGCCATAAATATTGTCAGTCCAGATACTAATAATAAAAATTGTCCTATTCATAAATCAGTTAATAACACATTAAATCGAATTAATAAATAAACTCCCGCAGTTACTAAAGTTGAAGAATGAACTAATGCAGAGACCGGAGTAGGAGCTGCTATAGCTGCTGGTAATCAAGAAGAAAAAGGAATTTGTGCTCTTTTTGTTATAGCAGCTAATATCACCAACGCTCCAATAATTATTATTTCAAATTTAGTAGACAATCTATCCAAATAAAAAATATAATTTCAACTTCCATAATTTAATATTCAAGCAATTGCTAATAATAAAGCTACATCTCCAACCCGATTAGATAAAGCAGTTAATATCCCAGCATTATAAGACTTAACATTTTGAAAATAAATTACTAGACAATAAGAAACCAACCCTAATCCATCTCATCCTAATAAAATTCTAATTAAATTTGGACTAATAATTAATAATATTATAGATATAACAAATATTAAAACTAATAAAATAAATCGATTAATATTATAATCTTCTTCTATATATTGGTTACTATAGAAAATAACTAAAGAAGAAATAAACAAAACAAAAGATATAAATATTAATCTTATTCAATCAAATAAAAAAGTTATAACAATTGATATAGATTGTAAAGACAATACCTCTCACTCAATAAAATAAACTAAATCTCTTAAAATAAACTTTATTCTTATTAAAAATAAACTAATACTAATAAAGATCAAAAAATAAAAACTTGTTTTACAATAATTAACTAAACTATTCACGATCTAAAATGAAATAATCATATCATTGACACCACAAATCAATATTTTTTTTTAAACTATTTAAATAAATTCATAATATACAAAAACTTCTTTTTAAAATTAAAATATTTAAAGGAACTCAATGTAATATTAATAAAGAAAATTCTCGAACAGTTCCTACTGAAAAAAAATGAACCCCTGAATAAACCTTTCCATGTTGACTATAAGCAAATAAATATAAAGAATAAGCAGCTCTAAAAAAAGATAAAAAAGTTAATATAATTATAGTTAATCATGATCAAGCAACAATTCTATTTAACAAAGAAATTTCTCCTAATAAATTTAATGTAGGAGGAGCAGCCATATTACCAGAACATAATAAAAATCATCATAATCTTAATGTTGGCATAAAGTTTAAAAGCCCTTTATTAATTAATAAACTTCGTCTTCCTATTCGTTCATAAGAAATATTAGCTAAACAAAAGAGTCCTGAAGAACAAAGACCATGAGCAATTATTAAAGCATAAGAACCAGTTAATCCTCAATAAGTTAAAGTTAATAATCCTCTTAATACAATTCCTATATGAGCAACAGATGAATAAGCAATTAAAGCCTTTAAATCTGTTTGACGTAAACAAATTAATCTAATTAATACTCCCCCAACTAAACTAATTCTAATTCATCAATAATTATATTTTACACCAGTTATTTGTAATAAAGAAAACATACGTAACCATCCATATCCTCCTAACTTTAATAGAATACCTGCTAAAATTATAGAACCTGAAACAGGAGCTTCAACATGGGCCTTTGGTAGTCATAAATGAACCAAAAATATAGGTATTTTTACTAAAAAAGCAAAAATTAACGATAAATATAATAAATTTAGATCTATAAAACTAAAATTTAATAATAAAGTAAAAGATAAAGTATTATTAATATCTAAAATATAAAAAATACCTACTAATAAAGGCAAAGAAGCTAACAAAGTATAAAATAATAAATACACTCCTGCTTGTAAACGCTCAGGCTGATACCCTCAACCTAAAATTAAAAATAAAGTTGGAATTAAGCTAGCTTCAAAAAATAAATAAAATATAAATATTCTTATTGAACTAAAAGTTAATACTAATATTATTAATAAAAATAAAATTATAAAAATAAATAAATTTTTATAATTATTATATCTATAAACTTTTTCACTTGCCATTAACATTAATCCACAAATTCAAAATCTCAATAAAATTAATCCAAACGAAATTATATCCAACCCAAAATAGTAAGAAATATAATTAAAATAGTTTAAAGAACTAAAGTTAATTATAAAAAGAAAAGTAAAAAAAAATAATAAATTTTGAACCGTTCAATAATTACTTTTTAAAAAAGAAAGAGGAATTATAAAAATTAATATAAATACAAACTTTAACATTGTAAAATAGAAAATCTTTGAAAATAATCATTACCATGAGTTCGAATCATTGAAACTAAGATTGAAAGACCTAAAACCCCTTCACATACACAAAAAGTTAAAAAAAATATTCTAAAATAAAGTTCATAATTTATAAAATTTAAATAAAAAAATAAAAAAATAAATAATCTTAATACTATAAATTCTAATCTTAATAAAGTAGATAACAAATGTTTTCGATTAGAAACAAATACCAAACACCCAAAAATAAATATAATTATTGATAAAATAAATAATAAATATATATTTGCCATTAATTTAATTAGTTTAAATAGTTTAACATAAAACATTAGTCTTGTAAACTAAAATTAAGGTATAATTCTTTTTAAACTTCAAGAAAAAAGAAATCTCTTTTTCACTAACTCCCAAAGTTAATATTTTAAATAAACTATTTCTTGATATTACAAAATTAATTATTATAACATTATGTTTAATTATAAGATTTATTTTTATACAAATAAAACACCCTTTATCAATAGGATTAATATTATTAATTCAAACTTTTTTAACTTGTTTAATTACTAGAATCTATGTAAAAACATTTTGATTTTCATATGTATTATTTTTAATTTTTTTAGGAGGAATATTAATTTTATTTATTTATGTAACATCTTTATCTTCAAATGAAATATTTTCTATATCATTTAGATTAACAATAATTAGTTTAATTATTTTTTCTATTTTTAGTATCTTATTTTTTTTTATTGACAAGTCATTAATTGAACAATTTATTACAAATATAGAAATAGAAAAGTTATCTAACATAAATAATTTAATTAACGAAAATATTTTATCATTAAATAAAATATATAATTTCCCAACTAATTTAATTACTTTACTTTTAATTAATTATTTATTTTTAACTTTACTAGTAACTGTAAAAATTACTAAAAAATTTTACGGTCCTTTACGACCAATAAATTAATGTTTAAACCAATTCGAAAAAATCACCCTTTAATTAGTATTGCTAACAATGCATTAGTAGATCTGCCAGCCCCATCTAATATTTCAGCATGATGAAATTTTGGATCATTATTAGGATTATGTTTAATAATTCAAATTTTAACAGGATTATTTTTAGCCATACATTATGCTGCTGATATTGAAACTGCTTTTAATAGAGTTAACCATATTTGTCGAGACGTAAATAATGGATGATTCTTACGAATTTGCCATGCAAATGGTGCTTCATTTTTTTTTGCTTGTTTATTTATTCATGTTGGACGAGGAGTATATTATGAATCATATTTATATCATATAACATGAAATACTGGAGTAATTATTTTATTTTTAACAATAGCAACAGGATTTTTAGGGTATGTTTTACCTTGAGGACAAATATCTTTTTGAGGAGCTACAGTAATTACTAATTTATTATCAGCTGTTCCTTATTTAGGAATAGACTTAGTACAATGAATTTGAGGAGGATTTGCTGTTGATAATGCTACTTTAACCCGATTTTTCACATTTCATTTTATTTTCCCATTTATTATTTTAGCATTAATAATAATTCATTTATTATTTTTACATCAAACAGGATCAAATAATCCTCTTGGATTAAATAGAAATGTTGATAAAATTCCTTTTCACCCTTATTTTATTTATAAGGATATTTTTGGATTTATTGTATTTTTATGAATTTTAGTAGCATTTATTTGAAAATTTAATTACTTACTAATAGACCCAGAAAATTTTATTCCTGCTAATCCTTTAGTTACTCCAGTACATATTCAACCTGAATGATACTTTTTATTTGCCTATGCTATTTTACGGTCAATTCCTAATAAATTAGGAGGAGTAATTGCTTTAGTTTTATCCATTGCAATTTTATTAATTTTACCTTTCACTCATTCAAGTAAATTCCGAGGATTACAATTTTATCCATTAAATCAAATTTTATATTGAAATATAGTAATTGTTGCATCATTATTAACTTGAATTGGAGCTCGACCTGTAGAAGACCCATATATTTTAACTGGTCAAATTCTTACAGTTTTATATTTTTCATACTTTATTATTAACCCTTTAGTAGCTAAATATTGAGATAAATTATTAAATTAATTAATAAGCTTTTATAGCATATGTCTTGAAAACATAAGAAAGAAGTAAATCCTTCTATTAATTTATACTAAAAATTATTCATTAAAATAATAAAGAAATTAAAAAAATTTTAAACCCTACAAAAAAAAATAAATAATTTAAAGAAAGGGGCAAAAAACTTTTTCATGCTAAATATATTAATTTATCATATCGAAATCGAGGCAAAGTTCCTCGAACTCAAATAAAAATAAATGAAATAAAAGTTAATTTAAAAAAAAATAATAATCTATAAATATCCCCCCCTAAAAAAATAACAACAAATAATATTCTCATAAATAAAATTCTTGAATACTCAGCTAAAAAAATTAATGCAAACCCTCCTCTTCTATATTCAACATTAAACCCAGAAACTAATTCTGATTCTCCTTCTGCAAAATCAAAAGGAGTACGGTTAGTTTCAGCTAAACAAGAAGCTAACCAAACTAACCCTAAAGGAAAACAAAAAAAAATAAATCAAATATAAGATTGATAATTATAAAAATTTATAAAATTATAATTACCAATTAAAAAAATAAAACTTAATAAAATTAAAGCTAAACTAACTTCATAAGAGATTGTTTGCGCTACCGCTCGTAATCCCCCTAATAAAGCATAATTTGAATTTGAAGATCAACCAGCAATTATAACAGTATACACCCCTAATCTAGTACAACATAAAAAAAATAACACTCCTAAATTAAAAGAATATAATTTAATTAAATAAGGAATACATATTCAAATTAATAAAGACAAAAATAATGAAAATACTGGAGAAAAATAGTAAGAAATATAATTAGACACTAAAGGATATGTTTGTTCTTTAGTAAATAATTTTACAGCATCACTAAAAGGTTGTAATAATCCATTAAACCCTACTTTATTTGGTCCTTTACGAATTTGAATATACCCTAAAACTTTACGCTCAAGTAAAGTTAAAAAAGCAACCCCTACTATAACACAAATAACTAATAATAATCTTCCAATTAAAGGTAAAATTAAATCATATATAAACAATACTATTTATAATTAAAAATTATATTTATAAATTCTAAATTTATTGCACTAATCTGCCAAAATAGTAAACAAAATTATTAATTTTCAAATAAATTAAAATTATATTTTTTATATTAGGTCCTTTCGTACTACAATATAATAATTAATTAAGGATAGAAACCAACCTGGCTTACGCCGGTTTGAACTCAGATCATGTAAGAATTCAAAGGTCGAACAGACCTAAACTTTAAACTTCTACACCTAAAAATAACTCTTAATCCAACATCGAGGTCGCAATCTTTTTTATCGATATGAACTCTCTAAAAAAATTACGCTGTTATCCCTAAGGTAACTTAATTTTTTAATCCATAATATAGGATCTAAAACTCATAAATCAATGTAAACAATAAATAAAAGTTTATTAAATTTTAATACCACCCCAGTAATATTTTATCAAAAATATAAATTTTAATATTCTTTATAATTTATAATTTATAAAAATAAAGATCTATAGGGTCTTCTCGTCCTTTAATTATATTTTAACTTTTTAATTAAAAAATAAAGTTCTATAAAAATTTAAAAAAAACAGTATATATCTCATTCAACCATTCATACCAGCCTTCAATTAAAAGACTATTGATTATGCTACCTTCGCACGGTCAAAATACCGCGGCCCTTTAAATTTCAGTGGGCAGGCTAGACTTTATATATAAATCAAAAAGACATGTTTTTGTTAAACAGGTGAACATATTTAATTTGCCGAATTCTTCATTTAAACCTATCAAATTAATTATATTATATAAATTTATATACTAATTTTATCATAATTTATAATTTTAATTAATTAAAAATTATATTTTAATAAAAAATTTAATTTAAAAATAAATAATTTTAAATAAAAAATAAATTATAACAAATTTATTAATAATAGCTATTTTTAAGCTTATATTTATTTTTTAATTATTAAAAATATAAAAATTTATTTTAAAGCTTATCCCTTAAAATATTATTTTATTCATTTATTAAATTAAAAAAATTAAATTAATAAAATAAATAAACTAAATTAAATTTATTTCTTAAAAAACTAGATATATTTTAAAACGATTAACATTTCATTTCTAATTATATATTCAAAATAGTTATTCTACAATAACTTTTTTATATAATTAAATCTTTAAAATTCGAGAAAAATTAATATAATAATTTATTATTTAATAAACCCTGATACACAAGGTACAATAAATAAAATTTTCTTTTAAAATAAAAATTTTTCAAGTTATTTCAATATTCTTTTACAATACTAATACACTATAATTAAAATTATTGATTCATTATAAATTACTAAAACTAAAATCATTAAAATTATTTTTATTAATAATTTAATAAAAAAAAATAAATTAATAAATAAATATTATCAATTTAAATTGAATTGCACAAATTTCTTTTCAATGTAAATGAAATGCTTTACTAATTAAGCTTTAAATTGTCATTCTAGATACACTTTCCAGTACATCTACTATGTTACGACTTATCTCATTTTAAAAATGAGAGCGACGGGCGATGTGTGCATGTTTTAGAGCTTTAATCATATAAATAATCTATTTTATATTACTATTAAATCCACCTTCATATTTTTATTTCAAAAAATAGTCCGTTTAAATACTTTTATTGTAATCCATTTCTACTTAACCATAAACTGCACCTTGACCTGACATTTTATTTAATAAAATATTTAGAAAATTATTAATCTTATAATATATTCTGATGACGGCGATATACAAATTGGAAACAAAATTAAGTTAGGTCCAACGTGGATTATCAATAACAGAACAGATTCCTCTAAATAGACTAAAACACCGCCAAATTCTTTAAATTTTAAGAATATAACTAATACTACTTTAGCATTTTAATTATTTAATTTTAATAATAGGGTATCTAATCCTAGTTTATTATAAAATTTTTATAGCTTAAATTAATAAATAATTAATAATAAATAAATTTAAAAATTTCACCTAATAAATTTATGAATATATTAAATAAATACAATTTAACTAATACTAAAAATTTTTATTTGCATCATTTGTATAACCGCAGTAGCTGGCACAAATTTTACCAATACTATATATTATTACTAATTCAAAATTTCTTTTATAATTAATATTAATTACTGCGAATAATTTATAATTATTTATTTTTAAAATTAATAATAATTCACACAAAAATTTACATGTAAAATAAAATATAAATAAAATATTTAACTAGAATAAAATAATATTAATAACCCAAATTTTGTAATAATAAATTTAAATAAATTTATTATATAATAACATAAGAAATATTTAAATTAATATAAAATTTTATTATTATTATAATTAAAAATTAATAAATAATTTTAGTACAATTCTCCCCATCAAATTACCCCTATTTTTTTTTTTTTTTTAATTAATTAATTTATAAAAACAATTAATTATTTATTATAAATACATATTAATTAATTATATTATTTATTTATATAAAAATTATTATTATTAATAATAGATTATATTAATTAATTTAAGTATGTATATATATATATATATAGATATATAATTTATATAAATTATTTATATATAATTATATATTTATATTATAATTAATATAATTATATATATATTTAATATAAATTATTTATATATATATAAATATTTTTCTTTTCAAATATAAGACTATTTGGTTTATAAATAAATACCCATTTTTTATAAATATATTATATAATAAATGTTTATATTAATATAAATTATTTATATAATTAAAAGGAAGTCGATACTATAATATTAAATTTATAAACCGTTATTTTTAATACTAATATAAAAAA